AATCCACTGAACAAGGGTTCCTATTTGTTCTATTCTATTGTTAATAATGAAACAATTCTATTCGTAGGAACAAAGAGAAGCAGATTTATTCTATACCCGATAAGTACCAATACGCAATGGGTGGTTGATACCATTTTCTATCAGTAAATGTGTCCTTCCTTATTCCTCATTAGAAGGCCCTATTCGTCAAAATTTTCCTTTATTTCTTCTTTTGTCTTTCTTTATGAATTTTTCTAATCTATGGATAAAATAAATATGATAAAACCAATATTATAAAGACAATAAAATAATGTTGTTACGTTTCCACATCAAAGTAAAATATAGTACTTAGTTCTTTTTTATTTCAATTAATGCCTATTGGTGTTCCAAAAGTACCTTTCCGAAGTCCTGGAGACGAAGATGCATCTTGGGTTGACGTATAGTGCGACTTGTCAGATATATTGGGTCATATGGGATTTCCCCGTTCTCTCCCCCGATCGAGATATCCTCTGTTTCGCCCAAGAAAGATAAATTGAATCATCCAAAATTTGGAGCGTGAAGCGCAATTAGATCCATTGTTTGGGGGGATTCACATTACTATTATCAATTAGAATAATTTATGGTTGGCTTGGTTGGACTAAAAAATGAAGTATCCAGGCTCCGTTTAGAAAAAACCCAATTGGTAATATATCTATGATTACTACTTGTATCATAAATGATTCCTTTTTGGTATTTGTAAAGAGATCCTATTTGTCAAGCGAGGGAATCTCAAACTAAATACTTGGTGAAAGGTATGAAATCAATTGAAAAAAAAAAAGAAAGTCATAACAAAAAGAAATGGTAATGGGAAGATTTGTCCTATATGTGCAAATCAAAATCGGGCGGATCTTTACCCGGAGTAGAGCATAAACCTAAAAAGATGAAAGAGACCCATTCAGGAACAAGAAAATACCATCGTGATTTGGATTGAATCTCGATGAAACAATACATCAATGAGAAGTTCATTCGATAAGTTTAGTGACTTTTTTTCTATTATAAGGAAGAAAGAAGTTCAAATTTGTCTTTATTGAAAAATCGAAGAAAAAGTCCTTTCATTAGAAGTCAGAAAAAACCTGCTATGAAAAAAGAATAGGAACAAAGAAAGAGGACTTGAATCTATACATTGATTCTTTTTTTTTTTTCGCAATTATTTTTTGAACCGTATGCGTCAAAAGGTGCATGTACGGTTCCTAAGGGATACAATTTTATCCTAATCAACCGACTTTATCGAGAAAGATTACTTTTTTTAGGCCAAGAAGTTGATAGCGAGATCTCGAATCAACTTATTGGTCTTATGGTATATCTCAGTATCGAGGATGATACCAAAGATCTGTATTTGTTTATAAACTCTCCTGGCGGATGGGTAATACCTGGAGTAGCTATTTACGATACTATGCAATTTGTGCGACCAGATGTCCATACAATATGCATGGGATTAGCCGCATCAATGGGATCTTTTATCTTGGTTGGGGGAGAAATTACCAAACGTCTAGCATTCCCTCACGCTTGGCGCCAATGAGGTTTTTTTTATTTGAGAGAAAAAAGAAGACTATGCCTTCGCCATATGAATATTAAGTAATAATAGCATGGCACTTCGAATTCGATATGCAAAATTTTTGTCTTGTTTTTTTTTTTTTTTCAAAAGATTCGATTATGTATCGAGAGAGTAGTATGAGATAAAAGGTATTTCCGATTTCTCTTATCTATCGGGAGTCCAGTTCAGCGTCACAAACTTTTTTGTTTTCACACCGAAGGGCTCTTAACAATATTTATGTTATAAAAAAAGAGGGCGAAAAAAAAAACAAGATTTTTCCTTATTTGATTGGATCAAAAAGAAACTTTGGGATTGCTGAATCAAAGACAAAAAAAAGAATCAATTTTAAAATAGAAAGCAACGGAGCCATCATAGTATTTTTGAACTCCTCTGAAAGGAAGGGTGGCAATTTGATCATTTATCCATCTGGGTCTGATAGATTCTATTTTTCTCTTTCTTCAATGGAAGGTAAGGGTCAATTTTATTGTAGAGCCGTATGCAATGCACAAAAGATAATGCCCGTACGGTTGTTCAATTCTATCTTTTTTTTTCCTATTATTCTTTATCGTTCTTTCTTTTCTCTTCGTTTCACCACGCGAGATAGAGAACTGTTATATCATCAGGGTAATGATCCATCAACCTGCTAGTTCTTTTTATGAGGCACAAACGGGAGAATTTATCCTGGAAGCGGAAGAACTGCTGAAACTACGCGAAACCCTCACAAGGGTTTATGTACAAAGAACGGGCAAACCCTTATGGGTTGTATCTGAAGACATGGAAAGAGATGTTTTTATGTCAGCAACAGAAGCCCAAGCTTATGGAATTGTTGATCTTGTAGCAGTTGAATGAAAATAAGATGGATTTTATAAAAATCCGTGATTTGAGATTTTATCTACGAGTTTAATATTCTATTAAAAAGAAATAATTCATAATCATCCGGTTAGGATC